GCTAGTGTAGCTTAGACTAAAGCATAACACTGAAGATGTTAAGATGAACCCTAGAAAGTTCCGCGGGCATAAAGGCTTGGTCCTGACTTTACTATCAGCCATAACCCAATTTATACATGCAAGTATCCGCATCCCTGTGAGAATGCCCTCAATCCCCCACCCGAGGACGAGGAGCAGGCATCAGGCACAACTTCACAGCCCAAGACGCCTTGCTACGCCACACCCCCAAGGGAATTCAGCAGTAATAAACATTAAGCCATAAGTGCAAACTTGACTTAGCCAGGGTTAAGAGGGTCGGTAAAATTCGTGCCAGCCACCGCGGTTATACGAAAGACCCTAGTTGATAAACACGGCGTAAAGGGTGGTTAAGGGAAATAACCAATAAAGCTAAAGACCCTCTAAGCCGTCATACGCACCCCGAGACCACGAAACCCAGACACGAAAGTAGCTTTAAATCCATACACCTGACCCCACGAAAGCTAAGAAACAAACTGGGATTAGATACCCCACTATGCTTAGCCATAAACCTAGATGTACAATTACATACACATCCGCCAGGGTACTACAAGCATAGCTTAAAACCCAAAGGACTTGGCGGTGTCTCAGACCCACCTAGAGGAGCCTGTTCTAGAACACGATACCCTCGTTAAACCTCACCACTTCTTGTTCCTACCCGCCTATATACCGCCGTCGTCAGCTTACCCTGTGAAGGTCTAACAGTAAGCAAAATTGGCCCACCCAAAAACGTCAGGTCGAGGTGTAGCGTACGAAGTGGAAAGAAATGGGCTACATTTTCTAAATCAGAATATTACGAATGGCACCCTGAAAAACATGCCTGAAGGTGGATTTAGTAGTAAAAAGCAAACAGAGTATTCTTTTGAATTAGGCTCTGAGACGCGCACACACCGCCCGTCACTCTCCCCTACACCAACCCAAACCAACTATTCCTAATAATATATCTTAAAACACGGGGAGGCAAGTCGTAACATGGTAAGTGTACCGGAAGGTGCACTTGGAATAACCAGGACGTGGCTGAGACAGACAAGCATCTCCCTTACACCGAGAAAACATCCATGCAAGTTGGATCGCCCTGAGCTAAAAAGCTAGCTTAAACACCCAGATATTGAAAATACCATTAAATCACCTCACAAAAACACACACCAAAAACTAAAACATTTTTCCGCCCAAGTATGTGAGACAGAAAAGGCTCCTACAAAGCAATAACAAAAGTACCGCAAGGGAACGCTGAAAGAGAAATGAAACAAATCATCAAAGCACAACAAAGCAGAGATCAACACTCGTACCTTTTGCATCATGATTTAGCCAGCCACCCTGAGCAAAGCGTACTTTAGTTCAAGACCCCGAAACTAAGTGAGCTACCCCGGGACAGCCTATAATATTAGGGCCAACCCGTCTCTGTGGCAAAAGAGTGGGAAGATCTCCGGGTAGAGGTGACAAACCTACCGAACTTAGTTATAGCTGGTTGCCTAAGAAATGAATAGAAGTTCAGCCTCGCACTCCTCAATTCACAAATACATTACCCAAAACACGAACTAGAGAAACATGCGAGAGTTAGTCAAAGGGGGTACAGCCCCTTTGAAACAGAATACAACCTCACCAGGAGGTTAAAGATTATACTAAACAAGATACACCGCTTTAGTGGGCCTAAAAGCAGCCACCTAAACAGAAAGCGTTAAAGCTCCTGCGGACTAAAAATCTATTATCTAAATATTTCATCTAAAACCCCTAATTCTATTAGGCCATTCCATGCCAACATGGAAGAGATACTGCTAAAATGAGTAATAAGAAGAAATACCCTTCTCCCATAGGCCTACGTATACGCTAGACCGGACTCTCCACTAGCAATCACCGAACCCAACAAAAGAGGGCAATGTGACCTTACTAAATACCAAGAAATACTCACAACCCAAATCGTTAACCCCACACCGGAAGGCTCACCTTAAAGGAAAGACTAAAAGAAGAGGAAGGAACTCGGCAAACACAAGCCCCGCCTGTTTACCAAAAACATCGCCTCCTGCAAAAACCAATATATAGGAGGTCTTGCCTGCCCAGTGACTAATTAAACGGCCGCGGTATTTTGACCGTGCGAAGGTAGCGCAATCACTTGTCTTTTAAATGAAGACCTGTATGAATGGTGGAACGAGGGCTTAACTGTCTCCCCCTTCAAGTCAATGAAATTGATCTGCCCGTGCAGAAGCGGACATACAAATACAAGACGAGAAGACCCTTTGGAGCTTAAGATACAAGATCAACTATGTCAAGAACTAAAAGTTAAACTAAATAGCAACTGATCCCTATCTTCGGTTGGGGCGACCGCGGGAGAAAACAAAGCTCCCACGCGGACTGGGGAAACCCCTAGAACCAAGAAAGACATTTCCAAATCACAGAATATCTGACCACCAAGATCCGGCTATACGCCGACCAACGAACCAAGTTACCCTAGGGATAACAGCGCAATCCTCTTCCAGAGTCCATATCGACAAGGGGGTTTACGACCTCGATGTTGGATCAGGACATCCTAATGGTGCAGCCGCTATTAAGGGTTCGTTTGTTCAACGATTAAAGTCCTACGTGATCTGAGTTCAGACCGGAGCAATCCAGGTCAGTTTCTATCTGTAATGCCATTTTTCCTAGTACGAAAGGACCGGAAAAAGGGGGCCCCTATAACATGTACGCCCCACCCCAACTTAATGAAACCAACTAAATTAAAAAAAGGGAGAGCATAACCCCACATCAAGATAAGATTATTAAGATGGCAGAGCCCGGTAATTGCAAAAGGCCTAAGCCCTTTCACCCGGAGGTTCAAATCCTCCTCTTAATTATGATAACCCTTCTAATAACACATATCATCAATCCCCTGGCCTACATCGTACCCGTACTATTAGCACTAGCCTTCCTAACACTCTTAGAACGCAAAGTACTAGGCTACATGCAATTACGCAAAGGCCCTAACGTAGTAGGCCCATACGGACTACTACAACCCATCGCAGATGGTGTAAAACTATTCACTAAAGAGCCAATCCGCCCATCAACCTCATCACCATTCCTCTTCCTAACAACCCCAGTACTAGCCCTCACCCTAGCCCTAATACTATGAGCCCCTATACCGATCCCAAACCCAGTAACAGATATAAACCTAGGCATACTATTTATCCTAGCCCTATCCAGCCTCGCAGTCTACGCCATCCTAGGATCAGGATGAGCATCTAATTCAAAATACGCCCTAATTGGAGCACTACGAGCAGTCGCCCAAACCATCTCATACGAAGTAAGCCTAGGACTAATCCTACTATCTACTATTATCTTCACAGGAGGCTTTACCCTACAAATATTTAATACAACTCAAGAAGCCATCTGATTGATACTACCAGCTTGACCCCTAGCTGCCATATGATACATCTCCACCCTAGCAGAAACAAACCGAGCACCATTTGACCTCACAGAAGGAGAATCAGAACTAGTCTCTGGTTTCAACGTAGAATACGCAGGAGGTCCATTCGCATTATTCTTCCTAGCCGAATACGCCAATATCCTACTAATAAATACACTATCTACAATTCTCTTCCTAGGCGCCACCTACACCCCTATCACTCCCGAATTAGCTTCCATTAACATTATAACAAAAGCTGCACTACTTTCAATTCTATTCCTATGAATCCGAGCATCCTACCCACGATTCCGATACGACCAACTAATACACCTAGTATGAAAAAACTTTCTACCAATAACATTAGCACTCATCCTATGGCATGCCGCACTACCAATCGCATTCACAGGACTACCTCCACAACTATAACCCCAGGAGCTGTGCCTGAACGCCAAAGGGCCACTTTGATAGAGTGACTTATGAAGGTTAAAATCCTTCCAACTCCTTAGAAAGAGGGGGCTCGAACCCATATCATGGAGATCAAAACTCCAAGTGTTTCCATTACACCACTTCCTAGTAAGATAAGCTAATTAAAGCTTTTGGGCCCATACCCCAAAAATGTAGGTTAAAATCCTTCTCTTACCAATGAACCCCTACGTCATTATAATCTTATTATCAAGCTTAGGACTAGGCACAACCCTAACCTTTATAAGCTCCCACTGACTACTAGCCTGAATAGGATTAGAAATCAACACACTAGCAATCCTCCCGCTCATAGCCCAACACCACCACCCACGAGCCGTAGAAGCAACCACCAAGTATTTCCTAGCACAAGCTGCAGCAGCTGCTACAATCCTATTCGCCAGCACTATAAACGCCTGAACCACAGGCGAATGAAACATCCACTGTTTAACAGACCAAACCGCCATCACACTAACCACTATAGCACTAGCCCTAAAAGTAGGCCTAGCCCCCATACACTTTTGAATGCCCCCCGTAATACAAGGACTAGACCTAACAACAGGTCTAATTATGGCAACCTGACAAAAACTAGCACCATTCTCCCTAATTATTCAAATAGCCCCACTAACACACCCGCAACTAATAACCGCCCTAGGCCTGACATCCGTACTTGTTGGCGGCTGGGCAGGACTTAACCAAACTCAACTACGAAAAATCATAGCCTATTCCTCTATCGCACACCTAGGATGAATAATCACCATCACACAATTCAAACCAGAACTAACAATCCTCACACTAACCATATACATCATCATAACATCCGCAACCTTCCTAACATTTAAATTAATAGGAACAACCAAAATTAACACACTAGCAATAAGCTGACCAAAAGCCCCAATCATTACAGCAACCACCGCCCTAGCACTACTATCACTAGGGGGACTCCCCCCATTAACAGGATTCATGCCAAAATGACTAATCCTACAAGAACTAACAACACAAAATCTACCCCTCACCGCAACAATCATAGCCCTCAGCGCCCTCCTAAGTTTATATTTCTACCTACGACTATGCTACGCAATAACCCTAACAATTTCACCAAACACAAACAACTCATTAACCCCCTGACGCCTACAAAACAACCAAAACACCATCCTCCTAACAATATTAATAACCACCACACTCCTACTACTACCACTTACTCCACTAGCCCAAGCACTAGTAAGCTAGAGATTTAGGATAACACCAGACCAAAAGCCTTCAAAGCTTTAAGTAGGAGTGAAAATCTCCTAATCTCTGTCCTAAAACTTGCAGGACTCTATCCCACATCTTCTGAATGCAACCCAGACACTTTAATTAAGCTAAAGCTTTACTAGATGAGAAGGCCTCGATCCCACAAACTCCTAGTTAACAGCTAGGCGCTCAAGCCAGCGAGCATTCATCTACTTTCCCCGCCGCCTTCGCACAAAGGGCGGGGAAAGCCCCGGCGGGAGTTTAACCTGCATCTTTAGATTTGCAATCTAACATGTTGTACACCACAAGACTTTAAAACTGATAAGAAAAGGACTCAAACCTTTGTACATGGAGCTACAATCCACCGCCTAACTCTCGGCCATCCTACCTGTGACGATCACGCGCTGATTTTTCTCAACCAACCATAAAGACATTGGCACCCTTTATCTAGTATTTGGTGCCTGAGCCGGAATAGTCGGCACAGCCCTTAGCTTATTAATCCGGGCAGAGCTAGCACAACCCGGAGCCCTTTTAGGAGATGACCAGATTTATAATGTTATTGTCACTGCTCACGCCTTCGTAATAATCTTCTTTATAGTGATACCAATTATGATCGGTGGTTTCGGAAACTGACTTGTACCACTAATGCTAGGAGCCCCCGATATAGCATTCCCACGGATAAATAACATAAGCTTTTGGCTACTCCCACCATCATTCTTACTTCTACTAGCCTCATCAGGTGTTGAGGCAGGAGCCGGAACAGGGTGAACAGTATACCCGCCCCTTGCGGGAAATCTAGCACATGCTGGGGCTTCTGTAGATTTAACCATCTTTTCCCTACACCTAGCAGGTGTCTCATCCATTCTTGCATCTATTAATTTCATCACAACTATTATTAACATAAAACCCCCAGCTATCTCACAATACCAAACACCTTTATTTGTTTGATCCGTTATAATTACAGCAGTACTTCTACTACTATCCCTCCCAGTACTAGCCGCAGGAATTACTATACTACTAACAGACCGAAATTTAAATACCACATTCTTTGACCCTGCCGGAGGGGGGGACCCGATCCTCTACCAACACCTCTTCTGATTCTTCGGGCATCCAGAAGTATACATTCTAATTCTACCAGGTTTCGGTATAATTTCTCACATTGTAGCCTACTACTCGGGCAAAAAAGAACCATTCGGCTATATAGGAATGGTCTGAGCCATGATAGCAATCGGACTCTTAGGGTTTATTGTATGAGCCCACCACATATTCACAGTAGGAATAGATGTAGATACCCGAGCATACTTTACATCCGCAACAATAATTATCGCAATCCCGACAGGTGTAAAAGTATTTAGCTGATTAGCCACACTACACGGAGGATCCATTAAATGAGAAACTCCAATACTTTGGGCCCTAGGATTCATCTTCCTATTCACCGTAGGTGGACTCACCGGAATTATATTAGCTAACTCATCCCTAGATATCATACTACATGATACCTACTACGTAGTTGCCCACTTCCACTATGTCCTATCAATAGGAGCCGTGTTTGCCATTATGGGAGCCTTCGTACACTGATTCCCCTTATTTACAGGATATACAATACATGATACATGAACAAAAATCCACTTCGGAACAATATTTCTAGGAGTAAACTTAACATTTTTCCCACAACACTTCCTAGGCCTAGCAGGAATGCCACGACGATACTCGGACTACCCAGACGCTTATTCACTATGAAACATCGTTTCCTCTATTGGATCAATAGTATCTATAGTAGCAGTTGTAATATTCCTATTTATTCTATGAGAAGCATTTGCCGCAAAACGAGAAGTTCTGTCTGTTGAACTAACTACCACAAATGCAGAATGACTCCACGGATGTCCACCACCATACCACACATTTGAAGAACCTGCCTTTGTACGAGTACAAACAAACTAACGAGAAAGGAAGGAATCGAACCCCCATAAACTAGTTTCAAGCCAGTCACATACCCACTCTGTCACTTTCTTTAATAAGATACTAGTAAAAATGAATATTACCTTGCCTTGTCGAGGCAAAATCGCGGGTTAAAATCCCGCGTATCTTAAGCTTCACAGCTTAATGGCACATCCCTCACAACTAGGATTCCAAGACGCGGCCTCACCTGTTATAGAAGAACTTCTGCATCTACACGACCACGCCTTAATAATCATTTTTCTAATCAGCACTTTAGTCCTATATATTATTGTAGTAATAGTCACAACTAAACTTACTAACAAATACATTTTAGACTCACAAGAAATTGAAATTGTCTGAACAATCCTCCCAGCAGTAATTCTCATCATAATTGCCCTTCCATCTCTTCGAATTCTGTACCTTATGGATGAAGTAAATGACCCCCATCTAACAGTAAAAGCCATGGGTCACCAATGATACTGAAGCTACGAGTACACTGACTATGAAAACCTAGCATTCGACTCATACATAGTTCCAACACAAGACCTTGTACCAGGACAATTCCGATTACTTGAAACAGACCACCGAATAGTAGTACCAATAGAATCACCAATTCGAGTCCTAGTGTCTGCAGAAGATGTCCTACATTCTTGAGCCGTCCCAGCACTGGGTGTAAAACTAGATGCCGTCCCAGGACGATTAAACCAAACATCATTTATCACATCCCGCCCAGGTGTATTCTATGGACAATGCTCTGAAATCTGCGGAGCTAACCACAGCTTTATACCCATCGTAGTAGAAGCCGTTCCTTTAGAACACTTTGAGAACTGATCCTCCCTTATACTTGAAGACACCTCACTAGAAAGCTAAAACGGGGTTAGCGTTAGCCTTTTAAGCTAAAAATTGGTGACTCCCAACCACCTCTAGTGACATGCCACAATTGAATCCCGCCCCATGATTTGCAATCCTCGTATTCTCATGATTAATTTTCCTCACAATTATTCCAAATAAAGTAATAAATCACACATTTACAAATGAAATCACAACACTAGACGCTGAAAACCTAAAATCCGACACCTGAAACTGACCATGGCACTAAACCTATTTGACCAATTCATAAGCCCCACACACTTCGGTATTCCACTTATTGCAATTGCACTCACTCTACCCTGAATCCTAATCCCATCCCCAACTAGCCGTTACCAAACCAATCGACTAATCTCCCTACAAAATTGATTCATCAAAACCTTTACACAACAGTTACTAACACCACTAAACAAAGGAGGTCACAAATGAGCCTTAATCTTAACATCTCTAATAGTATTTATCCTAACACTAAATATTCTGGGACTATTACCATATACTTTCACTCCCACAACCCAACTGTCACTAAACATAGGACTAGCTGTACCACTATGACTAGCCACAGTAATCATCGGGCTCCGAAATCAACCTACTGCTGCCCTAGGACATCTTCTACCAGAAGGAACCCCAACACCCTTGATCCCAATTTTAATCATTATCGAAACCATCAGCCTATTTATCCGACCACTAGCCCTAGGAGTACGACTTACAGCAAATCTAACAGCTGGCCACCTACTAATTCAGCTAATTTCAACCGCCACAATTACTTTACTGCCTATAATAACCACAGTAGCAACCCTGACAGCAATCTTATTAGTACTACTAACACTACTAGAAATCGCAGTAGCCATCATTCAGGCTTACGTATTTGTCCTTCTACTAAGCCTTTACTTACAAGAAAACGTCTAATGGCCCACCAAGCACATGCATATCATATGGTTGATCCAAGCCCATGGCCCCTAACCGGCGCAGTAGCTGCTCTCCTAATAACATCAGGTTTAGCTATCTGATTCCACTTTCACTCAACCATTCTTATAACACTGGGATTAGCACTAATACTATTAACCATGTATCAATGATGACGAGACATTGTACGAGAAGGCACATTTCAAGGACACCACACACCGCCCGTCCAAAAAGGCCTACGATATGGGATAATCCTCTTTATTACTTCAGAAGTATTCTTTTTCATTGGTTTCTTCTGAGCTTTTTATCATTCTAGCTTAGCACCAACCCCAGAGCTAGGAGGCTGCTGACCACCAACCGGCATTACACCACTAGACCCGTTCGAAGTTCCCCTCTTAAACACCGCCGTACTTCTAGCATCCGGTGTTACAGTTACATGGGCACACCACAGCATTATAGAAGGTGAACGAAAACAAGCAATTCAGTCACTTGCACTTACAATCCTACTAGGATTCTACTTCACCGCCCTCCAAGCCATAGAATACTATGAAGCCCCCTTCACAATCGCTGATGGGGTGTATGGTTCAACTTTCTTCGTAGCAACAGGATTCCACGGACTACATGTCATTATTGGATCAACCTTCCTAACCATCTGTCTACTCCGACAAGTTCAATACCACTTCACATCAGAACACCACTTCGGATTCGAAGCAGCTGCATGATACTGACACTTTGTAGATGTTGTATGATTATTCCTATACGTCTCTATTTACTGATGAGGCTCATATCTTTCTAGTATTCAAAGTTAGTACAAGTGACTTCCAATCACCTAGTCTTGGTTAAATCCCAAGGAAAGATAATGAATCTAATCATAATTACCCTACTAATCTCAACAGCTTTATCCCTAGTCCTGGCCCTAGTCTCTTTCTGACTACCACAAATGAACCCGGATACAGAAAAACTCTCCCCCTACGAATGTGGCTTTGACCCCCTAGGATCAGCACGACTACCATTCTCCCTACGCTTCTTTCTAGTAGCCATCCTATTCCTACTATTTGACTTAGAAATTGCCCTATTACTACCACTCCCATGGGGAAACCAACTACCAGACCCAACCCTCACCCTCCTATGAGCAGCAGCAGTCCTAATCCTACTCACACTAGGGCTAATTTACGAATGACTACAAGGAGGCCTAGAATGAGCTGAATAAGGGATTAGTCCAAACAAGACCTCTGATTTCGGCTCAGAAAACCACGGTTCAAATCCGTGATCCCTTTATGACACCAATTTACTTCAGCTTTACCTCAGCCTTCACCTTGGGGCTCACAGGCCTAGCCTTCCACCGCACTCACCTTTTATCAGCCCTCCTATGTCTAGAAGGAATAATACTCTCCCTATTTATTGCCCTAGCCCTGTGAACCTTCCAATTAGAATCAACTGCCTTTTCCGCATCCCCAATCCTACTATTAGCCTTTTCAGCTTGTGAAGCAGGCGCCGGCCTAGCCCTACTAGTTGCCACAGCTCGAACGCACGGAACAGACCGACTACAATCCCTAAACCTCTTACAATGCTAAAAATTCTAATTCCAACAATCATGCTATTCCCAACAATCTGACTTTCAACCCCAAAATGACTTTGAACTACTACAACCCTACAAAGCCTACTAATCGCCACACTTAGCCTCCATTGAATCAACTGAACCACAGACACAGGCTGATCCTTCTCCAACACATATATAGGCGAGGACCCGCTATCAACCCCCCTCTTAGTGCTCACATGCTGACTACTCCCGCTTATAATTCTCGCCAGCCAAAATCACATCAAACCAGAGCCCCTCAACCGACAACGAAGCTGCATCACACTTCTAGCCTCACTACAAGCCTACCTAATCATAGCATGTGGGGACACAGAAATCATTATATTCTATGTAATATGCGAAGCGACGCTAATTGCAACACTGATTATTATCACCCGCTGAGGTAACCAAGCAGAACGGCTGAGCGCAGGCACCTACTTTTTATTCTACACACTAACAGGATCCCTCCCCCTGTTAGTAGCAATTCTCCTGCTACACCACAACACAGGATCCCTGTCCATACTAATCATTCAATACTCTCACCCATTAACACTAGGAACCTGAGGGGACAAGATCTGATGAGCAGGATGTTTAATCGCATTTCTAGTTAAAATACCACTATATGGGGTACACCTCTGACTACCAAAAGCCCACGTAGAAGCCCCCGTAGCGGGCTCAATAGTCCTAGCAGCCATTCTACTAAAACTTGGAGGCTATGGAATAATACGAATAATAGTCATCCAAGACCCCTTATCAAAAGACTTAGTATACCCAATCATTGCTTTAGCCCTGTGAGGAGTTATCATAACAGGATCTATTTGTCTCCGACAAACAGACTTAAAATCCCTAATCGCATACTCATCTGTCAGCCACATGGGCCTAGTAGCTGGCGGTATCCTAATTCAAACCCCCTGAGGCTTCACCGGAGCCCTCATTTTAATAATCGCACACGGACTTGTATCCTCCGCCCTATTCTGCCTAGCTAACACAACTTACGAACGCACCCACAGCCGAACAATAATCCAAGCCCGCGGACTACAAATTATCTTCCCACTAACAGCCACCTGATGATTCATCTCCAACCTAGCAAACCTAGCACTACCCCCTCTACCTAACCTAATAGGAGAACTAATCATTATCACAGCAATATTCAACTGATCCCCTTGAACACTAATCTTAACAGGGGCAGGCACGCTTATTACTGCAGCTTATTCATTGTACATATTCCTGATAACTCAACGAGGCCCACTACCTCAACACATTATTAACTTACAACCATTCCACACACGAGAACATCTTTTAATAACCCTACACCTCCTCCCAGTAATCCTCCTCGTAACAAAACCAGAAATCATATGAGGATGATGATACTGTAGATATAGTTTAACATAAAACATTAGATTGTGGTTCTAAAAACAGAGGTTAAACCCCCCTTATCCACCGAAAGAGGCCAGAAGCACTAGAGACTGCTAATCTTTACCCCCATGGTTAAACTCCATGGCTCATTCGAAGCTCCTAAAGGATAATAGTCCATCCATTGGTCTTAGGAACCAAAAACTCTTGGTGCAACTCCAAGTAGCAGCATGATAAATATCATTATAACTTCTACTCTGCTTCTAACCCTGACAATTCTAATCTGACCCCTTATTATAACACTAACCCCAAAACCCCTTAATCAAGACTGAGCCGTAAAACATGCTAAAACCGCAGTCAGCACTGCATTTTTTATCAACCTCATTCCCTTAACCATCTTCCTAGACCAAGGAATAGAAAGTATTATCACCACCTGAAACTGAATAAACATTATAAACTTTGACATCAACATCAGCTTTAAGTTTGACCATTACTCATTAATCTTCACCCCTATTGCCTTATATGTAACATGATCAATTTTAGAATTCGCATCAGGATATATGCACTCAGACCCCTACATTAACCGATTCTTCAAATACCTCCTACTGTTCCTAGTAGCTATAATCATTTTAGTTACCGCCAACAACCTTTTCCAACTATTCATCGGATGGGAGGGAGTAGGAATTATATCATTTCTACTAATTGGGTGATGACACGGACGAGCTGACGCTAACACTGCCGCCCTCCAAGCCGTAATCTACAACCGAGTCGGTGACATCGGACTAATCCTTGCCATTATCTGACTCGCGGTAAACCTTAACTCCTGAGAAATCCCACAAATCTTTATGCTATCAAAAGATTTTAACATAACACTACCCCTACTAGGACTAGTATTAGCTGCTACAGGAAAATCAGCCCAATTCGGCCTGCACCCCTGACTACCATCAGCAATAGAAGGCCCCACCCCAGTCTCAGCCCTACTCCACTCTAGCACAATAGTTGTAGCAGGCATCTTCCTACTAATCCGACTACACCCCCTAATAGAAAACAATCAACTTATCCTAACCATATGTCTATGCCTGGGAGCCCTAACAACCCTGTTCACAGCCACCTGTGCACTAACACAAAATGACATCAAAAAAATCGTAGCATTTTCAACATCCAGCCAACTAGGCCTAATAATAGTAACAATCGGCCTAAACCAACCACAACTAGCCTTCCTACACATCTGCACCCACGCTTTCTTTAAAGCAATATTATTCCTATGCTCCGGCTCCATCATTCACAGCCTCAACGATGAACAAGACATCCGCAAAATAGGAGGCCTACATAAACTAATACCATTCACTTCATCATGCCTAACCATCGGAAGCCTAGCACTAACAGGAATACCATTCCTAACAGGCTTTTTCTCTAAAGATGCAATCATTGAAGCCCTCAACACCTCATATCTAAACGCCTGAGCCCTTGCCCTAACACTAATTGCCACATCATTTACAGCAGTCTATAGCTTACGAGTAATCTTCTTTGTAACTATGGGCTCCCCCCGATTTCTGTCCCTCCCCCCAATCAATGAAAACAACCAAGCAGTCATCGCCCCCCTTGGACGCCTAGCATGAGGAAGCATTATTGCAGGTCTAATCCTCACTTCAAACTTCCTACCATCAAAAACCCCCATCATAACAATACCAATATTCTTAAAACTAACTGCACTAATCATCACCATTACAGGCCTAATCATCGCCCTAACACTAGCTACAGCAACATCCAAACAAATCAAAATCACCCCCACCCTGATCCTACACAACTTCTCCAACATACTAGGATTCTTTCCACCAATTGTCCATCGCTTCATACCAAAACTAAATTTAACCTTAGGAAAACAAGCCACAAAACTAGACCGACAATGGCTAGAAATAGGCCCTAAAGGACTCCACCCAATACACAACTTACTAACTGCAATATTCGACAATACTGACACCAACATCATTAAAATCTACCTAACCTTCTACCTAATTACCACAGCACTCACTATTGCTCTACTATCTTCAATTTAAACAGCACGAAGAGCTCCACGACTTATACCTCGAGTTAACTCCAACACCACAAACAAACACAATAATAAAACCCACGCACACACAACTAATAACCCACCACCCGCAGAATACATTAAAGAAGCTCCACTAACATCCCCACGAACTATAAAAAACTCCTTAAATTCATCCATAACCACCCAATAACCACCATGTCCCCCTCAAAACCAGTACATAGCAACCGCCACTCCTAATAAATAAACCAAAACATAAACCTTAACAGACCCTCCCCCCCATGTCTCAGGAAACGGCTCAGCAGCTAATGCCGCCGAATATGCAAACACTACTAACATCCCACCTAAATAAATCAAAAACAACATTAAACCAACTAACGACCCCCCATGYCCCACCAAAACCCCACACCCCACCCCCGCCGCTATAGCCAACCCCAAAGCCGCAAAATAAGGTGCAGGATTAGAAGCCACTCCAACTAAACCCACAACCAGACATAACAACAATAAATCAAAAAAATATATCATAATTCCTACCCGGATTCTAACCAGGACTAATGACTTGAAAAACCACCGTTGTAATTCAACTATAAGAACCATGGTCACCCGAAAAACCCACCCATTATTCAAAATTGTCAACGACGCACTTATTGACCTCCCTGCCCCATCCAATATCTCTACATGATGAAATTTTGGCTCACTACTATTACTATGCCTTGCAGTACAAATCCTTACAGGACTATTCCTGGCCATACACTACACCTCTGATATCTCAACCGCTTTCTCATCAGTCGTACACATCTGCCGAGATGTTAACTACGGTTGAATCATCCGAAACCTACACGCCAACGGAGCATCATTCTTCTTCATTTGCATTTACCTTCACATTGGTCGCGGCCTTTATTATGGCTCATACATATACAAAGAAACCTGAAACATCGGCGTCGTACTGCTCCTTTTAGTTATAATAACAGCCTTCGTAGGCTATGTATTACCATGAGGACAAATATCCTTCTGAGGTGCTACAGTAATCACAAACCTACTATCAGCTGTACCCTACATAGGAAATGCTTTAGTCCAATGAATCTGAGGAGGCTTCTCCGTAGACAACGCAACACTTACACGATTCTTCGCATTCCACTTCCTCCTACCATTCACAGTTATTGCAGCCACAATTCTACACGCACTATTTCTACATGAAACAGGATCAAATAACCCAATTGGGCTAAATTCCGACGCAGACTTAATCTCATTCCACCCATACTTCTCCTACAAAGACCTACTAGGATTTATTATTCTACTAACTTCCCTAACATCCCTAAGCCGTTTCTCCCCAAACTTATTACGCGACCCAGAATACTTCACCCCCGCTCACCCCTTAGTAAATCCACCTCACATTATACCAGAATGATACTTCCTATTCGCATATGCCATTCTTCGATGCATCCCAGACATACTAGGAGGCGTATTAGCATTACTATTCTTCATTCTAGTACTAATAGTAGTACCACTCCTACAACTCTTAAAACAACAAGGACTAACCTTCCGGCCCCTATCACAAATTCTCTTCTGAGCCCTAGTGGCAGACGTAATAATCCTAACATGAATCGGCGGCATACCAGTAGAACACCCATTCATCATTATCGGACAAATTGCCTCCATCCTGTACTTCTCCCTATTCTTAATTTTAAACCCACTAACAGCCTGAGTAGAAAACAAACTACTCAACCTAAATTGCCCTAGTAGCTTAACCACTAAAGCGCCGGTCTTGTAATCCGGAGATCGAAGGTTAAAATCCTTCCTAGCGCCAGAAAAGAGAGATTTTAACTCCCACCCCTAACTCCCAAAGCTAGGATTCTAAACTAAACTATTTTCTGTAACAGAAAATGTCCAACTTTCACTAATTCGCTATGGTATAGTACATATTATGCATAACTCCACACTATGTTATAGTACATACTATGTATAATTCCACATAATTACGTCGCGACACATCCATTACCTTCTAGTACATTACACTAAGATATACATAAACATTAAATTAATGTCTCACTAGAACTCCTTGTAAAAAGGAAAAATTGAAGTCCCCCACAACCTTCTTTAATGATGTTTCCTTGTTTTACCCAACTAGTGGTTTAATTAAGGCAAAGTTTAATGTAGTAAGAGACCACCAATCTTGTATTTCTTGTGCATATCATTCATGATAGAATCAAGGACAAAAATCGTGGGGGTTGCACAACTTGCACTATTACTGGCAACTGGTTCCTATTTCAGGGCCATAACTAGTAAAACCCCCTAACAGTGCACTATATCTGGCATCACTTAATGGTGGGACCTCGTTCTAGCAAAAACCCCACATGCCAAGGCGTTCCTTCTAAAAGGCATCTGGTTTTTCTTTTTTTAGGTCACTTTCATTTGGCATTTGCCTACAGGCAATCCATAAACTTTCCAACCCCGAACATACATATATTATACCTCCAAGCAATATGTATGTTTTAATGACATATCCTTAAATCATTGCATATGTTTATATCAAGTACATAACCCTTCATTACTCCCCCATCTTTCCCTAAGAGTCCCCCCTCTTTAACTCCGCGCGCGGGCGGTAAACCCCCCCTACCCCCCTACGCCGAACAAGTCCTAATTAATCCTGTTAAACCCCTAAACCAGGTAAGGCTCGATTGGCATATTCAACAAGTGGTGGTGTATGTTGCTATATAGTGTTACAAATTTACATCACATTATATA